ATATCAAATTATTGACTCTAGAGATCTAGTAATATGGAGAAAACCAAATTGTTTCAAGCACCGACAGAACCAGAAGCGCCCCTCCCTTGTTTCAAAGAGAGGAGGACGGGGTATTCACATTTCATTTGATGGTCAGAGGCGAATTGAAAGCTAAGCAGTGGGAATTCGAAGGATTCCCCAATAGAGATGTCTCCTACGTTACCCCCAATATGTGGAAGTATCGACATATGTGGAAGTATCGACGTAATTTCATAGAGTCATTCAGTCTGAATGCTACATGAAGAACATAAGCCAGATGAAGGAACGGGAAGACCTAGGATGTAGAAGAGCATAACATGAGTGATTCGGCAGATTTGGATTCCTATATATCAACTCATGTAGTACTTTACTTCATTTGACGAGATTTTACGATATAGAAGATCCACCTGTATAGATATCATCATCTACACCCAGAAAGCCGTATGCTTTGGAAGAAGCTTGTACAGTTTGGGAAGAGGTTTTGATTGATCAAAAAGAAGAATCTACTTCAACCCGTGTGCCCTTAGGCACGGCCATACATAACATAGAAATGACACTTGGAAAGGGTGGACAATTAGCTAGAGCTGCGGGTGCTGTAGCGAAACTTATTGCAAAAGGGGGGAAATCGGCCACATTAAAACTACCTTCTGGGGAGGTTCGTTTAATATCCCAAAACTGCTCAGCAACAGTCGGACAAGTAGGGAATACCGGGGCGAAACTCAAAAGTTTGGGTAGAGCCGGATCGAAATCTTGGCTAGGTAAACGTCCCGTAGTAAGAGGAGTAGTTATGAACCCTGTAGACCATCCCCATGGGGGTGGTGAGGGGAAGACCCCAATTGGTAGAAAAAAACCCGCAACCCCTTGGGGTTATCCGGCACTTGGAAGAAGAAGTAGAAAAAGGAGGAAATATAGTGATAATTTAATTCTTCGTCGCCGTAGTAAATAGTAGTAACATAGGAGAGAAAATCGAATTCAAAAAAAAAAATAGGAGAAATTCACTATGATACGTTCGCTAAAAAAAGATCCTTTTGTAGCAAGTCATTTATTAAGAAAAATACAGAAACTTAACACAAAGGCAGAAAAAAAAATGATAGTAACGTGGTCCCGGGCATCCACCATCATACCTCCAATGATTGGCCATACTATCGCTATCCATAATGGAAAAGTCAAAATACCTATTTATATAACAGGTTATATGGTGGGTCATAAATTGGGAGAATTTGTACCTACTCGTTCTTTCAGCGGGCATCCAAAAAAAAAGAAAAAAAAAGATCAAAAATCTCGCAAAAAAAGATAAAAAATCTCGTCGTTGATTTGATTAGCTATTTCCTTTTAATAAGAATTGGAAAAGGAATCCTTTTTTTACTTTTTTTAGAGATTCATTTTTGAAATTCAAATGAAAAATGAATAGTAGAAGAAAGAGAATAAAAAAAGAGAATATGGATGCTATTTATTAAGAAGAGGAAGAAGAAGTTATACGATAAAAAGACTAACTTGTCATATAAATATTGTATTGAAATATATATGCTTATAAGAAGAATATAAGATATGCTTAAAACTTCGAATAAGTAAAAAAAAGTCCACAAATATGACATTTCATGATATATATTATAGTAATGGAGGATTATGGCACAAAAAATAAATCCACTCGGTTTCCGAGTTGGTACAACTCAAAATCATCATTCTCTTTGGTTTGAACAACCAAAAAATTATTCTCAGGGTCTACAAGAAGATAAAAGAATAAGAAACTCTATCCAAAATTATGTACAAAAAAATATCCAATTTCCTTATGGTATTGCAGGGATTTCACGTATAGAGATTCAAAAAGGAATTGATCTTATTCAGGTTATAATAGTTATGGGATTCCTAAACTTAGTGAAAGGGAAATCTAAAAAAATAGCAGAATTACAGAAGAGTGTAATCGAAGAATTGAAGACGAATGGAATCGAAGAATTATGGATGATTGTACGAAAAGAAATGAATCCTATAAGTTTAAGTTATCGAAAACTTAACATTAAAATTAGAAGAATTCGAAAGCCTTACAAGGATCCTATTATTCTTGCAAAATTTATAGACGAACAATTAAAGAATCGAGTTGCATTTCCCAAAGCAATGAAAAAGGCTATTGAATTAGCCAAGCGGACCCATATAAAAGGAATTAAAGTACAAATTTCGGGGCGCCTGGGGGGAAAAGACAAGGCACGCGTCGCATGGATTAGAGCAGGTAGAGTTCCTTTACAAACCGTTCGAGCTAAAATTAATTATTGCTCCTATACGGTTCAAACTATTTATGGGGTATTAGGCATAAAAATTTGGATATTTTAGGCATAAAAATTTGGATATTTGTAGACGACGAATAGTCAATAAATAGTCAATCCTTAATTGACTTAATCTTTACATTATACCCTTTGTTTGACAGAACAAAAAATGAGAAATTCTTTCATTCTTTTTCTGGCCAATCAAAAGAAGAAAAATTCTATTTTTTATTCTATAAGTTCTAGAAGAAGTTCTATATTCTATAAGGTTAAATAAAATAACAAATTCGATTGATTATTTAATGTACTTGCTATGCTTAGTGTGTGACCCGTTGGTTTTTAAAGGTCAATCTAAAAAAAATGGACTGATCCATACTATGAATGAAGAAATTATAGTAGAATTCATAACCAACTCATCGCTTCACATTATCTGGATTCAAAAAAGCAGTCAAGATATGATATATTGGCCCTTACATTGTAGGAATTGAAATCTTTTTTACATTACATAAATAAAAGAAAAATTCATTTGATTTTGATTATGAATTGTAAAGCAAAATAAAAAATCATACAGATAAATGATAGGGTGAGAGAAAGAAAAAAAAAAAAAATGAATTAATGACATATGATATCAATATGTAAGGTCTACAAGTCATCTCGTAAAAGCGAATGTAATAAAGCACCAATAGCTATTTATTGATAGTTAAAATCTTACTCATAAAACAAAAAATGAAGAGCCTCGAGCCAATAAAGACTAATAACATTGGCTCAAGAAAAAAAATCGCATTGGAGGCTTCATTGTAGAATTAAGACCTAACCATTAACCGAGAAGCGATGGGAACGACGGAACCTGTAAAGACATAAGATTCTATTGAAAAAAAAAAAAATCTTAATAATTTCCTATTTTAATAGGCAGGATGGCGAAACGAACCAAGAAACAATCCATTTATTTTGGATTTTGAGAGGTTCGGGGATAACCCTACAAAAAAAGTAAATATTAAAAGAGTAAATATTCGCCCGCGAAGGTTTTTTATGTTATTGGATTGATAGAAATTTTTAGTGATCCGATATTATAATAATAATAAATAGAAAGATAGATTCATTAGCAGATTAGAACAAAAAAAGTCTATTCTAATTCTAGAAAAATTGTAGAAAATAATTATCTCCAAATTCGAATTTCAAATTATCTATCAATCTAGAATTGACATAGAATACATAGTTCTATCTAAAAAAATAGATAGAAATTTTGAATAAATAGATTAGATGAAATCTCAAAGAATCTAATGATTCAGTCTATTACTCATCAACTATATGTATATTTTTCTAATTATTTCATTCGCAAGGAGCTGGATGAGAAGAAACTCTCATGTCCAGTTCTGTAATAGAGATGGAATTGTGAACCAATCATCAACTAGAACCCCAAAAGAACCCGATTCTGTAAACAACATAGAGGGAGAATGAAAGGGATGTCTTCTCGAGGTAATCGTATTTGTTTCGGTAGATATGCTCTTCAGTCACTTGAACCCGCTTGGATTACCCCTAGACAAATAGAAGCCGGACGTCGGGCAATGACACGAAATATACGCCGCGGGGGAAAAATATGGGTACGTATATTTCCCGACAAACCAGTTACGATAAGAACCAAAGAAACACGTATGGGGTCGGGGAAAGGAGATCCCAAATATTGGATAGCTGTCGTTAAACCAGGTAAAATACTTTATGAAATGGGCGGAGTAGCAGAAAAAATAGCCAGAAAAGCTATCTCAATAGCAGCATCCAAAATGCCTATGCGAACTCAATTGATTATGTCAAAATGGGAATATAAAACCAAAGAAAAAAGAGACTTTGTAATGAAAAAAAAGAATAAAAAAAAAAAATTGTAAGTTTCTTTTTTTATTTTTGGACAAACAATATTTTTTTTTCCTTTTTGCATGAAAATAAGAGATTCATATGATCCAATCTCAGACCTATTTGAATGTAGCAGATAACTGCGGAGCCCGAAAATTAATGTGTATTCGAATCATAGGGGCTGGTAATCGCGGATACGGTCATATCGGCAACCTTATTATTGCTGTCATCAAGGAAGCAGCACAAAATTCCTCTCTAGAAAAATCCGAAGTGATCAAAGCTGTAATTGTACGTACTCGTAAACAACTCAAACGCTGCTGCGGCACTATTATACGATATGATGATAATGCTGCAGTTGTCATTGATAAAAAAAGAAATCCAAAGGGAAGTAGAGTTTTTGGCCCGATTGCCGAGGAATTGAGGGAGGTCAATTTCACAAAAATAGTTTCATTAGCACCTGAAATATTATAAGATAAAGCGTTAGAAAAGCATTCTAAGATGAGATAGAAAATATTCTAGAATTCGACTATTTTTTTAGAGTATTTGAATTCAACCGATTAATCAAATTAATTAGTAAATTCTGTTTCAGGCATATACTGTTGGAAAGAATATAGTGAATCATGAATTAAAAAAAAGAAGGGCCTATCTTGATTATATCAAATCTTAAAAACAACAAAAATTCTTGTCTATCGTGAGTAAAGACACAATTGCTGATATACTAACCTCTATACGAAATGCTGACATGAGCGGAAAAGAAATCATTCGAATAATATCGACTAATATCACTAGAAACATTTTGAAAATCCTTTTACGAGAAGGTTTTATTGAAAATTTTAGGAAACATCAGGAAGGTAACAAAAAATTCTTGGTTTTAACTTTACGACATAGACGACATAGAAAAACGAAAAAAAAACAATTTAGAGCTAGTCTAAATTTAAAACAGATTAGTCGACCTGGTCAACGAATCTATTCTAACTATCAAAAAATTCCTAGAATTTTAGGCGGGATGGGAATTGTCATTCTTTCTACTTCCCAGGGTATAATGACAGATCGGGAGGCTCGACTAAAAAGAATCGGCGGAGAAATCTTGTGTTACATATGGTAATCTTTTTGATATCCAAATTGTATCCATTTGGATTTGGTTTTGTAAAAAAAAAAAGAGTAAGTCAGGGATTCGACTTCAAGAGCATTTCTCCTACATTAAATTTAGTAGATACTTCCAAATTTTCTTTTTATATAGGGATACAACGCAATCAAGATTAAAAAAAAAGTCTGTATATTCAAAATTAAGGAACGCAAAATATGAAAAAAAGGCCCTGCGCTCGTAGAATTTGTGGAAGATGTCGCATAGTACGTAGAAAGGGACGAATTAGAATAGTTTGCCCTAACCTGAGACATAAACAAAGGCAGGGATAATTTTTCTAAACAAAGAAAAAGATAAAAAAATATGGCAAAAAAAAAAGTCAAACTTATAACCGAAAGGAGCAGTATAAGAAGAATTTTGTTGCGCAGGTTTCGTCGGCGGATTCGTAAAAGTGCACGAAAAATTTCAAAGGGATTTTTTCATGTCCAAGCAAGCTATAACAATACTATTATAAGCGTCACCGATGAACAGGGTGGGGTCATCTATTGGTCCTGTGCGGGCACTTGTCGATTCAAGGGCCCAAGAAAGGGGACTCCTTTAGCCGCTCGAATCATAGCGGAAGATGCCTCTCGGGTAGCAAAGGCTCAAGGTATGCGACGAGCGAACGTCCTGATAAAGGGCCCAGGTCGGGGAAGAATGCCGGCATTAAGAGCTATTTATCGAAGTGGCATACGGTTAAAATTCGTCCGGGATGTAACCCCTCTGCCCCATAACGGCTGCAGGCCTCCTAATAAAAGACGCAAATAAAAATACCTGTTCTAAATATTATCAATCGAATTCAAATATATACAAATTTCGAAAGTAGAGGGAAAAAGATATCTATCTATTCTATAGAAGGTATATACATATATAGAATCATTCAAATATATACACAAATATATACAAATTTCGGGAAAAAAATATCTATCTATTCTATTCTATCTCTTATATATAAAGTATCTACCTATTATAAAGAATCATTCAAATAAAGGATATCTATCTATTCTATAGAAGGTATATACATATATAGAATCATTCAAATATATATAAATTTCGGGAAAAAAATGTTATTCTATTCTATCTCTTAAAAAAAATGTTATTCTATTCTATCTCTTAAAAAAAATGTTATTCTATTCTATCTTTTAAAAAAGTATTTAAAATCTAGAAGGAGAAAATAATATGGATAGATTGAAAAAAAATCTATTACAAATTTTTGATTCAGAAAAAGAAGTGGTATTTGTCCATGTTATGGAAAAAAAAAGCGAGCAGGATGGCAATGGCCAGTCGAATTATACGCGATTCTTTATTGGGCCTCTAGAATTGGGTGTCGGGAACATAGTCGCGAATACGGTGCAACGGATTTTAAAAACCGAATTCATAAACACCCCGAGTATCGTACACGTACAAGTTCAGAACGAATTTGAATACTCCGATGGAGAGTTTTGGTTATATGGGGTAAAGGAGAGCCTCAAGGAGATTTTCAAAAATTTAAAGGAAATTAAGTTTAAAACGGATAACAAGAATGTTGTATTCCATGGGCGTATTCTCGTCAAGGGCCCCGCAATAATACGGGCTAGGGATATCGTCCTACCGACGACTCCCAGTATTGAAGTGCTAAATCCCGAGCAACATATCGCTGAGATAACTGAGGGCCGTCCAGTGGATTTGGAAGTTCGAATAGCTTTCAACAAAAACAAAGAATTCTATTTCTATAACGAAAGCGATTTCGAATTCTATAGCAAAAGCAATTTAATAGGGCCTTCAAAAGAAAAAGAGCAGCTAGAAGGGGGGTCTTGGACGCGAGCAGTACAACCTAAAGGTTTTCTGCTAGAGCCTAAAAACCCGATAATAAAAACCAACTATATGATAACAAATCTTGGTCGTTACAGAGAGGATATGTTAACCAATCATGGTCACGGAGAGGCGATTTTTTTCGAAATATGGACAAACGAAGAAATTTCGCCACTGAAAGCAATTAAGGAAGCCGTCAGAATTTTAATTCACTATCATGTGCCCATTTTGAAATTGAAGGACGAACTGGATGAGCAGGAGGATGGTTTCGACGATCCAGAAATACTTGCAAAAATGGGCCTCGAGCAGTTAAATTTAGCAAAACGGTTTGCAAACTTTTTTTTAAAAAAGTCTATCGAAAATCTATCGATAGTTAAAAGCACAACTATGAAAGAAATTCGCAAAATACCGGGTTTTCTCAAAAGGGATGAGAAATATTTGAGCAAAATGGTCAACAATATAATCCAT